CATTGGATAAAAGAGGGAAAATGTCCTTTTTTAGAATAAGTGGTTCAAATCATTTTATCGAGATGAGTGTTCTATATTGATAAAAGATTCCTTTTTAAACCACCTCTATATTAACATAGAGGTAGAAAGAGTACTATGCTGCGCCTAGACTTCAAACGGTTTGCTTTAACCATCTTAATAGACCCTCATTATTGGTTACTAGAGAATCAAAGTAGATTTGCCAATGAATCGCGAAATGTTATGGTTCTTACATATAATTTATTAAGAAGTAATTCGCGAGATCATGCACCTCCCTTTCCCAGTTATAACGGAAAAAGGGGTACAGCTGGTTGGATCCAGCCTATTCTTGAAATAAACAACTCACACACACTCCCTTTCCAAAAAAGATCAATACACCAATAACTATACTTAGATTTATTGGATTTGTTGCTAAAATATCGGTATTAAATCCGAAACTCCCGGCAGACGACCAGTGGCCCAAAGAAACGAAAGAATCGGTTACATTTTTCATATAATTTCCCCTTGACTAAAAAATCGACCAGAGTTCTTTTTCTATCATTACCCCTTTTATTTATTATTTTTTTTTGAAATCAAGTCAAAAAAGACTCGAGTTATGTTATAAAGTATAAACGACTCCTTGGTTGTTGCAACACCTCAAAAAAAGAGCTTCTCTTGACTACGGACGGGAAGGATGAAAGAGAGTCGGTATGCTAATGCCTCATCTGCAAATCAGCCCTTCCCATAGGTTATTTTCTCAACGAATAAGGAATTGTAGGAGGGAAGTCTTGATCTAATTTGAAAAAGCAAACGACAAGTCAAAGGCAATAAAATAGGAAAAATATTTATTTTTCTAAGATTAAACAAAAGGATTCGCAAATAAAAGTGCTAATGCTACAACCAATCCATAAATCGTTAAAGCTTCCATAAAAGCTAGACTAAGCAATAGAGTACCTCGTATTTTTCCCTCTGCCTCGGGCTGTCTCGCGATACCCTCTACGGCTTGACCCGCAGCAGTCCCTTGACCAATTCCAGGTCCAATAGAAGCAAGCCCTACAGCCAATCCAGCAGCAATAACGGAAGCAGCAGAAATCAGTGGATTCATGATAAGTCCCTCGTACCAACAAAAAGAAATGGTTAATGATACAATCAGCCAATGAATTATGACTTAATTATTCCATCGATACATCAAGTCGAAGTAACTAAGAACTTCGAATTTAAGTAAGAATATTATTGAATAATCCGACCTACTTCGATATCTAGTTTTTCGTTTCTATCCCGCAGAGTTTTTGTGAATTCATAGCACTTTCGTTCTTCCATTTCGTGATTCCGAACTCTTATTTCAATTCTTTCATCTTTTCTTGATTTCATCTCTTTATTCAGCGAATTCACAGCCACAACGATATGAGAGAACTTCTATTTGAACCCACACACGGTAGTGTGGAAAATGAAATATATCTTTAGTTCATATATAACTAGTCAATATCTAATATCACATATACATGTCTTTCTTCCATAACGTAAACCATTAGATTCAATTGGGTTCTCGAACCCATTCGTTTTTTAGGAATCCCCCCCTTTTCTGCTGTATTCGTATTTATTTATCATTAGTCCACCCGAATACATTCTAAATGGACTAATGAAATTGATTAACGCGAATTATTGCATAAAAATTATTTGATTGATCTAAGTTCGTGCAATTTATTAAAATTTTTATGGTCAATTGTTGAATAAAACCAACTGTAAAGTAGAATCCTTTTTACCGTTTTTTTTATTTAATCACACGTTGTAAACATATATCTTAATTCAAATCAGAATTTGAATAAGAAGATTGGCCGACCGACCAATATAATAAATATATATAATATCTAGAAGGCCGATATTCGTCGAAAAGATAGCATCTTAAGTGGATGAAAGGATAATTTTAGGAAAAAGATCTCAAAGATCTCTTTCCTTTTTTTACAACTACCTAATATCATAATTTGAGATTTTTGGTTCCTATTGCTTTCTATCGTATATAGAGTCTTGTATATTTCTATTCCTTAAATAAATCACCCTTAGCTGTACATACATTGCTTTGTACTAAGCTAAAAAAAACTATTTCAATGATGGCCTTCCATAGATTCACCTATATAAGCCGCGGCTAAAGTTGCAAAAATAAGAGCTTGAATACCACTTGTAAATAATCCAAGGAACATGACAGGGATAGGAACTACTGAAGGTACTAAAGAAACAAGAACAACAACTACTAATTCATCCGCTAAGATATTTCCGAAAAGTCGAAAACTAAGTGATAAGGGCTTGGTGAAATCTTCTAAGATGTTAATGGGTAAAAGAACCGGGGTTGGTTGAATATATTTCCCGAAATAACTTAATCCCTTTTTGTTAAGACCTGCATAGAAATATGACACTGACGTGAGTAAAGCCAAAGCAACCGTAGTATTTATATCATTCGTAGGTGCGGCTAACTCTCCCTGAGGTAATTCTATGATTTTCCAAGGTA